TCATCTCTGGAGTTGAATACCTCATTCAAGAATTTTTTTTGATCCAACCCGTAGGAATCAATAGAAAAGGCAAATCCCCTACGAAACACCAGATCCGGCTCGGTTATTGATAGAGTGAATAGATCCGCCATTTCTGGGAATCTCTCTTCTGATTCAAAAAAATCGTGGCGTAACGCGTATCCCCCTTTGTTCCGGTCATGGAATAGATGAAAGAAATCAAAAAATGGATTTTTGTTCAAGAATGAAATCTTATTGGAGCTGTCCATATCCGGTTCATCCTTCGGAACCATATCACATCCCGGATCTGGTTCCGAAGGATGAATTGAGACGGTATCTTGTAAATACGTAATTATCTTGAATATATCAACCATTTCTTTATTTTCCGCTCGCCTGGAAGGGACAAAAGAAACATCTTGTTTTTTCTTCAACAATTTATGATCTCTAGTGGACCTCTCAGTAGGATTCGAACCCAGATGAAGTTCTGACCATCTGTCAGAGAAAAAAGAACGAATGGATCTTGTAGGATTCCCAAGAAATTCTTCGATTTCTTCCGGAAGCAGATGATTATTCATCCGCTTCTCAGGTTCCGTGAATAGCCAGGACATGGAGGAAGATCCAAAAAGGCATTTCGGGAATCGATCTGATTCTATCTCTGTTCGTTCCGTTTGAAGAAAGGAAGGATCCCAAAGAATCGATCTCTCTTTTAGTTGCTGAATCTCTGTTTGATCGATCAATGTGTGATATTCTGAATTCTCATTTATAACGGAATCGAAAGAATCTCTGGATTGATCAGAAGAAGATCCTTTCCATTGGCTAGAATCCGTTACTTGAACGAAAATAGACCTTGTGGAATCATATTGAATATTTGACAATACATTCCGTACCTTGCTAAAAAACCGATCCTTGTTTACCAACCACACATTGTCTAACCAAATCCAATTCTCTCTCGAGACGTTCCTCCAAAAAACCGATTCGTGCTGATTCTTCCCCCAACTAACGAAGAGATCTTGGCGGAATTGCCACATATGAAATTGAGCACAATTTTGCAAAGAAATACCCCACTTGTTTCTCGAGAAGAGATGGGAAACATGCTCAATATCATTGGATTGCATAGTTGCCCCAGCTCCTTGTTGTTTGAAGAAACTCTCCCCCTGAATTGGTCTTTTTTCACGAAAAGCAGACATGAGATAACAAATCAAGTCTTTCCCTAAGATTTTGAATAGCTGTCCCGAATTCAAGTTGATTATGTTTCGTTTCTTCCTCGGAGAAAGACGATCAAAAAATTCCCAATCATGGTCCTTGCGGATCGGATCATCCGTATAGGATAAAAAAAGAAACTCCAGATATTTGCTATCTTTCTCTTTGAATGAGATCTCAATTCCAGCTACGGTTTCCTTAGATATCTGACAACTAGAATCCCTATTTTTTCCGATCCGGTTCCTCCACCACCGCGAACCCCGGTTAGATTCAGGCATGATACGCTTTTTCTTTATTGGGATAACCCAAGTACTCTCTTGCGGATCCATGAAACAACTCTCAGAAATCTTTTTCCCTTTTGGAAGATACAGGAGCGAAACAATCAACCTATTTCTATTGGAAGACCAAAAAGATTCTTCCAATGTCTCCTTTCTGGGTCCAATGGAATTCATAGGTATAGGAAGAAGCCCCATCAAATAGAGATTTTTTCTTTCGACCATCTTTCGATTGTTAATACGAGATATAAGGACCACTACTACAAGCAGTACTACACCTTTGATCGTGAAATATCGATTGCTTGTTGCACCCTGTGAATCACGTGAAAGTAGGATACTCCAAATTCGGGGGTCAAAGAGTTTCATAAAACGTTCTTGGTGGAAAAAAATGTGAGTGAAAGATCCCACTGAATCGAATTTGATCCATGAATCTAAGAAATAGTGAGAATTCTTGATCTCTCTCAATATCTCTCTCAATTCGAATATCCAGGATTTGAATTGATGTCGTTTCATTGATTCCTCCTAAAGATTTCATTTCAATTGGAATTTGGTTATTCGCGATGTACGATGATCCCTGTTAAGCATCCATGGCTGAATGGTTAAAGCGCCCAACTCATAATTGGCAAATTCGTAGGTTCAATTCCTGCTGGATGCACGCCAATGGGAACATTCAATAAGTCTATTGGAATTGGCTCTGTATCAATGGAATCTCATCATCCATACATAGCGAATTGGTATGGTATATTCATACCATAACATATGAACAGTAAGAACTAGAATTCTTATCGATACTGGAACTCATAGGGAAGAAAATGGATTTATGGATGGAATCAAATATGCAGTATTTACAGAAAAAAGTATTCGGTTATTGGGGAACAATCAATATACTTCTAATGTCGAATCAGGATCAACTAGGACAGAAATAAAGCATTGGGTCGAACTCTTCTTTGGTGTCAAGGTAAGAGCTATGAATAGTCATCGACTCCCGGGAAAGGGTAAAAGGATGGGACCTATTATGGGACATACAATGCATTACAGACGTATGATCATTACGCTTCAACCGGGTTATTCTATTCCACCTCTTATAGAGAAAAGAACTTAAAGCAAAAGACTTAATAACACGGCAATACATTTATACAAAACTTCTACCCCGAGCACACGCAATGGAGCCGTAGACAGTCAAGTGAAATCCAATCCACGAAAGAATTTGATCTATGGACAGCATCGTTGTGGTAAAGGTCGTAATGCCAGAGGGATCATTACCGCAGGGCATAGAGGGGGAGGTCATAAGCGTCTATACCGTAAAATCGACTTTCGACGGAATGAAAAAGGGATATCTGGTAGAATCGTAACCATAGAATATGACCCTAATCGAAATGCATACATTTGTCTCATAAACTATGGGGATGGTGAGAAGAGATATATTTTACATCCCAGAGGGGCTATAATTGGAGATACCATTGTTTCTGGTACAGAAGTTCCTATATCAATGGGAAATGCCCTACCTTTGAGTGCGGTTTGAACTATTGATTTACGTAATTGGAAGTAACCAATTAGGTTTATGACGAAACCTAGAAATCGATCACTGATCCAATTGGAGTACCTCTACGGGATAGACCTCAACAGAAAACTGTTGAGTAACGGCAGCAAGTGATTGAGTTCAGTAGTTCCTCATAGAAAATTATTGACTCTAGAGATATGGTAATATGGAGAAGACAAAATTGTTTGAAGCGCGCACAGAACCGGAAGCGCCCCTTGTTTCAAAGAGAGGAGGACGGGTTATTCACATTTCATTTGATGGTCAGAGGCGAATTGAAAGCTAAGCAGTGGTAATTAGAAAGACCCCCCGGGGAAAAATAGAGATGTCTCCTACGTTACCCGTAATATGTGCAAGTATCGACGTAATTTCATAGAGTCATCCGGTCTGAATGCTACATGAAGAACATAAGCCAGATGACGGAACGGGGAGACCTAGGATGTAGAAGATCATAACATAAGTGATTCGGCAGATTTGGATTCCTATATATCCACTCATGTGGTACTTCATCATACGATTCATATAAGATCCATCTGTCTAGATATCATCATATACATCTAGAAAGCCGTATGCTTTGGAAGAAGCTTGTACAGTTTGGGAAGGGGTTTTGATTGATAAAAAAGAAGAATCTACTTCAACCGATATGCCCTTAGGCACGGCCATACATAACATAGAAATCACACTTGGAAAGGGTGGACAATTAGCTAGAGCAGCAGGCGCTGTAGCGAAACTGATTGCAAAAGAGGGTAAATCGGCCACATTAAGATTACCATCTGGGGAGGTCCGTTTGATATCCAAAAACTGCTTAGCAACAGTCGGACAAGTGGGTAATGTTGGGGTGAACCAAAAAAGTTTGGGTAGAGCCGGATCTAAGTGTTGGCTAGGTAAGCGTCCTGTAGTAAGAGGAGTAGTTATGAACCCTGTAGACCATCCCCATGGGGGCGGTGAAGGGAGAGCCCCAATTGGTAGAAAAAAACCCACAACCCCTTGGGGTTATCCTGCGCTTGGAAGAAGAAGTAGGAAAAGGAACAAATATAGTGATAGTTTTATTCTTCGTCGCCGTAAATAGGAACATTGAAAATCGAATTTTTGGAATTGGAAATAATATGATGGGCGAACGACGGGAATTGAACCCGCGCATGGTGGATTCACAATCCACTGCCTTGATCCACTTGGCTACATCCGCCCCTTCCCTTATCTAGCTAAAGGATTTTCTCTTTTTTCCATTCATCATTATACTTCAGATTAAGATCGAGATATTGGACATAGAATGCCAATTTCAAAAATGGAAAAAAAGGAGTAATCAGCCGTGACACGTTCACTCAAAAAAAATCCTTTTGTAGCTAATCATTTATCGGGAAGAATTGAAAAACTCAACAGGAGGGAGGAGAAAGAAATCATAGTGACTTGGTCTCGGGCATCTACCATTATACCCACAATGATTGGCCATACAATCGCTATTCATAATGGAAAGGAACATTTACCTATTTATATCACAGATCGTATGGTCGGTCACAAATTGGGAGAATTTGCACCTACTCTCACTTTCGTGAGACACGCGAGAAACGATAATAAATCTCGTCGTTAGTCGTTCTACTAAGTATTCATGTGAAAAGCCTTATCTTATATCTTAAGAGTCTTTATCTTATAGTAAGAGTAGAGGTATATTTATTTTCTTTTTCATAAGACTTAGACTTTTCTGACTTATCTTATACTATGCTTCACCTAGGCACTTATCATTCATTGGCGGGGGAGAACTTTTATGATAAAGAACGAAAATTCGGATAGAGAAGCAAAAGTTTTAGCTCAACATATATATATGTCTGTTTTCAAAGCACGAAGAGTAATTGATCAGATTCGGGGACGTTCTTATGAGGAAACACTCATGATACTGGAACTAATGCCTTATTGGGCATCTTATCCAATTTTAAAATTAGTTTATTCTGCAGCAGCAAATGCTAGTCATAATATGGGTTTAAATGAAGCTGATTTATTTATTAGTAAAGCTGAAGTCAATAGAGGTGCTATTGTAAAAAAGTTAAAACCCCGGGCTCGAGGACGTAGTTATCTGATAAAAAAAACCACTTGTCATATAAGGATTTCTTTAAAATCTAAAATTTAGATTCCTATTTAGAAAAAAATGGATGGAAAAAGAATATAAAAATATGGGACAAAAAATAAATCCACTTGGTTTCAGACTTGGAACAACTCAAAGTCATCATTCTTTTTGGTTCGCAAAATCAAAGAATTTTTCCATAGGTCTACAAGAAGATGAAAGAATACGGAATTATATTAAGGACTATGTAAAAAAAAATAAGAAAATATCCTCAGGTTTCGAAGGAATTGCCCATATAGTGATTCAAAAAAGAATAGATTTGATTCAGGTCATAATCTACATTGGATTTCCTAACTTATTAATAGAAGGACGGACACGGGGAGTCGAAGAATTACAGATGAATGTACAAAAAAAGTTTCATTCTGTAAACCGGAGACTCAATATTGCTATCACAAGAATTGAAAAGCCTTATGGACAACCTAATATTCTTGCAGAATATATAGCTTTACAATTAAAAAATAGAGTCTCATTTCGAAAGGCAATGAAAAAAGCTATTGAATTAACTGAACAAACGGATACAAAAGGAATTCAAGTGCAAATTGCAGGACGTATCGACGGAAAAGAGATTGCACGTGTCGAATGGATCAGAGAAGGCAGGGTTCCCTTACAAACAATTCGCGCTAAAATTGATCACTGTTCCTATACAATTAGAACTATCTATGGAGTCTTAGGCATCAAAATTTGGATATTTGTAAACCAAGAATAAGAAAATAAGAATAATGGACCTTTCTTTATCTCGCCATTCTGCTCATCGATAAAAAAGATTTAGAAACTCTTTTCTTATTTTTTTCTTAATCAATTAATCAAAGAAAAACAAACAATTATAATTCTATAAGGTTGAATAAAAATTTGATTTACCCTTTGATTTCATTTAGATTTTATTATAATTGCTATGCTCAGTGTGTGACTCGTTAGTTTTTTCTTTAGAGTTTAGAATTTAGATTGAAAAAAGAAAAAAGAAACAGTCTGACCCGACTATAACCTTAGTAACTATCAAAACTCAAGAAACTCAAAACTAAAAACCAACTTATTGCTTCGTATTGTCGAGATCCCAAGAAACAGTCACTATATGACTGAATCGATCATATAGTTGTAGCAACTGAAATTCTTTTAATAAAAAAGAAATATGATTATGAATTGTGAAAAAAAAAAGGGGGATGTGGAAAAATGGAAGGATGATAGAAAGAGAGAATAAAGATATCAATGATATATGATTCCCATATGTATGGTTTATGAAGAATTAACTCATAAAAAAATAAAAAAGGCAGTGTTATAAAGCATCAACATCAATATATAATAAAAATATAAAAATAAAAAATATCTAATTACAATAGAATAAGAAATATACAAATAAAAAATAGAAACTATAGAAGAAAATAAATTAAAAATTAAAATAATAATATAAATAATTTAAAAAAAAAATTTAATCAATATGGATAATATAGTCTATTATGTAAGATATCAAAGATAGAAGAATAGATAATCTAAATAATAGAAAATAGAGAATAATTGAATCGAGCTTCGGGTTAAGAAAAACTGAGGAGATTAACTCGCAAACAAATAACAAATTTTGTTGAGAGCTCCATTGCAGAGTTCAAAGCCTAAGCATTAATAGAGAAGCTATGGGAACGATGGAACCCGTGATTACATAGGATTTTCTTGAAAACGAATCAATCCTAATGATTCATTGGGTAGGATGGCGGAATGAACCAAAAAAATATATTTATTCTGAATGGTCATGAATTGACCCTACAAATGAAGGAGGAAAGAGTCAATATTCGCCCGCGAAACCTTTCTTTATTTTTCTTTAATTTCAGAATTTCTTTTATTAGAAATTTTGATAAAATAAAAAGATCAAAATAAAATAGAAAAACACGCCTAGTTATATATAAAGCTACCTCTGTAACAAATTCAAAAATTCAATATTAGTATATTCTTTATTTTGATAGAATGAAATACAGAAATACATGTGTATATTGTGTATATATAATATTATTGAATTATTTCATTCGTGAGGAGCTGGATGAGAAGAAACTCTCATGTCCGGTTTTGCAGTAGAGATGGAATTCAGAAACAACCATCAACTATAACCCCAAAAGAACCAGATTTCGTAAACAACATAGAGGTCGAATGAAGGGAATATCTTGCCGAGGCAATCAGATTTGTTTTGGCAGATACGCTCTTCAGGCACTTGAACCTGCTTGGATCACAGCTAGACAAATAGAAGCAGGGCGAAGAGCAATGACACGATATGCGCGTCGTGGTGGAAAGATATGGGTACGTATCTTTCCCGACAAACCTGTTACTGTGAGACCTACAGAAACACGTATGGGTTCGGGCAAGGGATCCCCCGAATATTGGGTATCCGTTGTTAAACCGAGCCGAATACTTTATGAAATTAGTGGAGTATCAGAAACTGTAGCCAAAGCTGCTATGAAAATAGCAGCATGCAAAATGCCTATACGAACTCAATTTGTTATTTCAGAATAGGTAAACAAAAGTAAAAGAAGAAGGAGTATGGATAATGAAAAAACAACTACGGATTTCTTTATCTCTGGACAGACAATATTTCTTTTTTTTTTTTTTCATTATCCCTTGCCATTATCCCTTGCATTTAAATAAGAGATTAAAATAAAAATGATATGATTCAACCTCAGACCCTTTTGAATGTAGCGGATAACAGTGGAGCTCAAGAATTGATGTGTATTCGAATCATAGGAACTGGTAATCACCGATATGCTCATATTGGCGATGTTATTGTTGCTGTAATCAAAGAAGCAGTGCCCAACATGCCTCTAGAAAGATCAGAAATAATTAGAGCTGTGATTGTACGCACGTGTAAAGAACTCAAACGTGACAACGGCATGATAATACGATATGATGACAATGCAGCGGTTATCATTGATCAAGAAGGAAATCCAAAAGGAACTCGAATCTTTGGTGCGGTTGCTCGAGAATTGCGACAGTTGAATTTTACTAAAATAGTTTCATTAGCACCCGAGGTCTTATAGATTCTTATAGATGAAAATAGGATATATCCTATCTATATTCTATATATAGAATATTCAAATATCTGAAATAGATCTGATTAATAGATTGTGTCTCATGTATATACTTTAAATTTCTAAGAAATTTTAATAATGAAAAAATAAAAAAAATTTAATAAAAAATAAAACAAAAAAGAAGCATGTTGATTATATCAAAATTAGAAGGCACCAATAACTATAGTTCATCATGGGTAGGGACATTATTGCCGATATAATAACTTCTATAAGAAATGCTGACATAGATCAAAAAGGAAGAGTTCAAATAGTATCTACTAATATCACTAAAAACATTGTGAAAATACTTTTACGAGAAGGTTTTATTGAAAACGTTCGAAAACATCAAGAAAGTCAAAAAAATTTCTTGGTTTCAACCTTACGACATAGAAAGACTAGGAAAGGGAATAAAATCAAATTAAAACGTATCAGCCGACCCGGTCTACGAATCTATTCCAACTATCAACGAATTCCTAAAATTTTAGGTGGAATGGGAATTGTAATTCTTTCTACTTCTCGAGGTATAATGACAGATCGAGAAGCTCGACTAGAAAAAATTGGAGGAGAAATTTTGTGTTATATATGGTGATTCTCCTGGGGTACCCTAATTTTCTCTTGAACTTACTATTTGTAAAAGAGAGAGGAGAAGTGAATTATAGAACTCTTCCTCTATTAATTAATACTTAAAGGGGGTTCCCTGGAATGAAAGAACAAAAATTGATTCATGAGGGTTTAATTACTGAATCACTTCCCAACGGTATGTTCCGAGTTCGATTAGATAATGAAGATCTAATTCTAGGTTATATTTCAGGGAGAATCCGACGCAGTTTTATACGTATACTACCCGGAGATAGAGTCAAAATCGAAATGAGTCGTTATGATTCAACCAGGGGACGTATAATTTATAGACTTCGCAAAAAAGATTCGAACGATTAGATCATTCTTTGAAACATCCTTTTCGTAGGGATATAATTCGAAGTTCAAAGTTCAAAAATGCAATAAACTAATTTTTGTTTCCAAAAAAATAGATTCAGAATGAAAATAAGGAATGATAAATATGAAAATAAGGGCTTCTGTTCGTAAAATTTGTGAAAAATGTCGTTTGATTCGTAGGCGGGGTCGAATTATAGTCATTTGTTCCAATCTGAGACATAAACAGAGACAGGGGTAATCCTTCTCAAGTTCTAAATCAAGAACTTTTTAAAAGAAAAACCCATGTACATGTAAAAAGAAAGGATTCGTTTTTATATTAAATAGCTATCCCCGTATCTTTCTGATTCTTCTTTCTTTTTATTTTATTCTTATGAATATGATCTAAATATGATCTAATAAAATATGACAAAACCTATAGCAAAAATTGGTTTACGTAAGAATGCACGTATTGGTTCAAAAAAGAATGAACGTAGAATACCAAAAGGAGTTATTCATGTTCAAGCGAGTTTCAACAATACTATTGTAACTGTTACAGATGTACGAGGTCGGGTGGTTTCTTGGGCTTCCGCAGGTACTTCTGGATTCAGAGGCACAAGAAAAGGAACACCCTATGCTGCTCAAGCCACGGCATTTAATGCTATTCGTACATTAGTTGATCAGGGTATGCAACGAGCAGAAGTTATGATAAAGGGTCCAGGTCTCGGAAGAGATGCGGCATTACGAGCCATTCGGAGAAATGGGATGCTATTAAGTTTCGTACGTGATGTAACACCCATGCCGCATAATGGATGTCGCCCCCCTAAAAAAAGACGTGTGTAGAAATAATAATTCAAGAGATTCCAAGAGAAATAAATGATTCAATGATCTGATCCAATAATCATAAATAAAAGAAAAATAATAGTATGGTTCGAGAAGAAGTAGCAGGATCCACTCGAACACTAAAGTGGAAATGTGTTGAATCAAGAGTAGACAGCAAGCGTCTTTATTATGGTCGTTTTGTTCTGTCCCCGCTTATGAAAGGTCAAGCCAATACCATAGGTATTGCCATGCGAAGGGCTTTACTTGGAGAAATAGAAGGAACATGTATCACACGTGCAACATCTGAAAATGTTCTGCATGAATATTCTACGATAGAGGGTATTGAAGAATCAGTACATGAGATTTTAATAAATTTGAAAGAGATTGTATTGAAAAGTAATCTCTATGGAGTTAGGGACGCATCCATTTGCGTCAGGGGACCTAAATACATAACAGCTCAAGATATTATCTCACCACCTTCTGTACAAATAGTTGACACGACACAGCATATAGCTAACCTGACAGAACCAATTGATTTGTGTATTGAATTACAAATCAAGAGAGGTCGTGGATATCATATGAAATCCACAAATGAATCTCACGATGGAAGTTATCCTATAGATATTGTATCTATGCCTGTTCGAAATGCAAATCATAGTATTCATTCTTATGGGACTGGGAATGAAAAACAAGAGATACTCTTTCTAGAAATATGGACGAATGGAAGTTTAACTCCTAAAGAAGCACTTTATGAAGCTTCTCGTAATTTGATTGATTTATTGATTCCTTTTCTACATGCAGAGGAAGAGTACATGAATTTAGAGGAAAATGAAAACAGATGGAATCTACCCTTTTTTTCCTTTCAAGACAGATTCACTAATCTCAAGAAAAACAAAAAAGGAATTCCATTGACATGTATTTTTATTGACCAATCAGAATTGTCTTCCAGGACCTATAATTGTCTCAAAAGGTCCAATATACATACATTATTGGACCTTTTGAATCACAGTCAAGAAGATCTTATGAAAATGGAATATTTTCGCATAGAAGATATAAAACAGATATTGGGCACTCTACAGAAGCATTTTGCAATCAATTTACCTAAGAAAAAGTTTTCATTTTAAATCCATTGGAATTTTTTAGTTTTTAGAATTATATTAGAATTATAAATAAAATAAAAAATAATAGAATAAGTTTTGAATCTCCGACACGGTCCATATATTTGCAGAATAGATACATAATAAGATTGATGTATCTAGGGAAGATCCAGAAGAGGATCTTCCTTAGATACCTATGTCGTGGTATTTAACTTTGAAAAAGACCTAAAGTGAGGGATTTCTCGATAGGTAAAGTTGCTCCAATACCTAACCAAAGAGCTACTGCGGTACCGATCAAAAATACTGTTGTAGCTACTGGACGACGAAATGGATTTTGGAATTTATTGACATTCTCCAAAAAAGGTACTGTCAATAATCCTATTGGTACTGAAACCATTAAAAGAACACCCAATAATTTATTGGGCACTGTGCGAAGTATTTGAAATACGGGAAAGAAGTACCATTCGGGTAATATTTCCAACGGAGTTGCAAACGGATCCGCCGGTTCACCTATCATTGACGGCTCTAGAACTGCTAAACCCACACTACATGCAATAGTGCCTAGGATTACTACTGGAAAAATATATAAAAGATCATTGGGCCATGCGGGTTCTCCATAATAATTATGTCCCATCCCTTTAGCCAATTTAGCTCTTAATACAGGATCATTCAAATCAGGTTTCTTTGTTATTTGGATAGGTTAACTCTTGTGGATACATCCCCCAAAAGAACCGGACATGATAATTTTTTATCATCCGGCTCGAGCAAGAATCAAAAGAATCACAGAAATAGATCCATAGAACATAAATAGGTCCATAGAAAACCTATATTTTATACATATCTACATATATAATGTAGAATGACTCTATGTAATAAACTATTTATCAAATTCCATTTCCCCGAGTTTCAACGATTCATTATTCATTGCAAATAATTCAGTTCTGGCAACAGGGAAATGCTCAATATCCAAGTAGGCTTACAAATTTGATCATGATCAAGTGCTTTTTGGATTGTCTCATATCTTTTGGTTGGTATTTATCCTCACAACATCTCGATTGTATTACATAAACAAAATACAAAGTTTTTACTTGTTACTAATAAAGTCTAGCCCCTGTTCTTCCTTAGATCCCTTATTTAACTCCGATAGTATAATAGATCAGGGTCGATGCAAAGGAAATGAATGCATCTACATACTATAAAAAATTTACTAAGATTACTATCCAATTAATACGAAATACTAATACTATCAATTAATTATATATTATATAATATATAAATATAATTTATTATAATTTATAATTTAAATAAATTTATAAATTTACTAAAAAATTACTAAAAAAAAAATCAAACAAAGTAAATAAATAGAACATTGGATCATTCCACATCACTTATTCTAGGGATCTTACGGAGCCTGTTCATGTACGACATGATTCGGGTATGATCATAGAAAATATTCTCCTCAAGTTAAAACCGGCCTATCCTATGCTACATAAAGGGACTGACATGATGGTTGGATGTGGAGACACGTTGGGTTGTGAATTCCAACTTGGCGGATAAAATCATATATCTGCATGGACCAATCAATAGTTCAAGTCACACACTCCCATAATCCATCCCCTTTTAGGAAAATCTACTTCAACTATTCGATTCGTATCAAATAAAAAATACTTCAGAATTGAATACAAGTATCCAAATAACATGCCTTATTTTTCAATAATACATATTTGTAGCAATAAAAGACTCTTGTTCCTCCCCTATATAATAAATTACAAATATCTATGATCTGCCTTCTCTATAAAGGACCCGAAATACCTTGCTTACGTATCATTGGAAAGTGCATTAACATAAATACGGCAGTAAGAAGAGGCAATACAAAAGTATGTAAACTATAAAAACGAGTCAAAGTGGACTGGCCCACACTAGCACTTCCACGTAATAATTCTACCAAAGGTGATCCTATTATAGGAATAGCTTCAGGTACGCCTGTTACAATTTTTACTGCCCAATAGCCAATTTGGTCCCGAGGTAAGGAATAACCAGTTACGCCAAAAGATGCGGTCAATACAGCCAGAACTACCCCTGTAACCCAAGTTAATTCGCGGGGTTTTTTAAAACCCCCCGTAAGATACACACGAAATACGTGCAAGATCATCATTAGAACCATCATACTTGCTGACCATCGATGAACTGATCGAATTAACCAACCAAAGTTGGCCTCAGTCATTATGTATTGAACAGAGGAAAAAGCCTCTGTAACAGTTGGACGATAGTAAAAGGTCATAGCAAAACCCGTAGCTACTTGTACTAAAAAACAAGTCAGCGTAATCCCCCCTAAACAATAAAATATATTGACATGAGGAGGAACATATTTACTAGTTATATCATCTGCAATCGCTTGAATCTCGAGACGTTCCTCGAACCAATCATATACTTTATTGAGATAGGTAAACCAAGAAAGACTCCCCCTCTTAGAGCCGTATATGAAAATTTCATCTCGTACGGCTCAAGCCGAAACACACAAATACTGGTTTCAACGGATATGGAATAGAGAGTTTCAAACTTCTTGTGGCTTAGCCACTTGACTCGATTTGACCCAAAGATACGAAGTAAGAAAAATCCGGAATCTCTTCTTTGTGATGATAATGCCAAGAAATACAATATCAAGTTGGCTCATCTATCTTTCTTTATGTTAATCATGACAGGCCTCTTGAATCTTCTCTTCCCTATCTTTTTTTTGATAGGAATTCTCTTGTTGAGACCCTATGAATCAATTGAAACCTCAGATTCATACTAGAACCACGATGATTTAAGAAAACCAAAGCTAAACTCAAAGGATTTCTGAGTAAAAACCATTTGATCATCACTTCTTCAATGAATGTAATAACTCAACAAAATCTAGAGAAAGAGGTTTCTTTCGGAAGTATGAAGGAAAAAATTGTTTGATTTAGAAAAGACCTATTTCCCTATTTCCATTTTTTTTTTTAATCCGGTTGCGAGGTCTGAATAATAGGTATGAATCATAGTTCAAATATTTCTTTTCTTGATCTATTCTATATAGTCCGTGCTCCAGAGACTAGAATAAATATCTGACGAGGTAGAATCATCTTGATAGAGATGACAGGTCCATTCTCTGTATTATCAATAGGATCAATTATAACAAGTCACACGCTCATATTCCGGAAATGAAATATCGAAACAAATAAATTTCACGATCGAACTACCAGAATGGTCTATAAATCCAAGTCTTAGGTAATCTTAAGTTGAAGTATTAAGTATCTTAAGCATTAAGTAAGTATAAGTAAAATAATCTTTTTGCTAGGACTTACTAGTTTTTATGAACTAATTAATTGAAATTTCATCCAGTAAAACAGATGAATTATAAATTTCTAAAATAATAGATAGAAATATTGCAAATAAAGCCATTGCAACTCCCATAAGTGGTGTAGTCCCCCACCCTGGAGCTACTTTTCCATATTCCGAATTCAATGGTTTCAATAAATTCCCTACGCCAGTTGATCTTGGCCCAGATCTAGAACTACTCTCAACGGTTTTTGTAGCCATAAATCCTCTTTCATCATGGGTTTAAATCTGTTGACTTTGTATACCATTCCGTTGTAGTTGTAAATAAACAACATTATCGTGATCCTTTGTGATCTTGAAATTATCGAAAAATGGAAACAGCAACCCTAGTCGCCATCTCCATATCCGGTTTACTTGTAAGCTTTACTGGGTATGCCTTATATACCGCTTTTGGGCAACCCTCTCAAAAATTAAGAGATCCCTTCGAAGAACATGGGGACTAGTTGAAGTAATGAGCTCCCATATTAATATGGGAGCTCATTACTTCAATGGAAATAATGAAAAATCATTTCATTTTTTTAGTTGGAACTTTAGGTGGTTCTCGAAAAAAGATAGCGAAAAAAATTATCCCTAAAGTCGAAACTAAGAGGAATATATAAACCAATGCTTCCATAGATTCGATCGTGGTTTACAATTATAGCTTCCACACCTATTCATTTTGGATTATTTACTAAAGAAATTCGAAAGAAATTCGAATTTGAGATTTACAATTTACTATTACTAACTATTACTAACTATTACTATCTATATAGTATGTATATATAGATATAGTCATTCATATCTTATTACTATTTAATTATATTCTATTTCGAATTTTTCTATATTATTCTATTTATACATAAAAATATAGAAAAAAAGATAAATATATGAAATATAATGAAATATCTAAATACTAGAATAAAAGAAAAAAGAGAGGCAAAAGATGGCAAAGGAATTTTGTATCAGACTACTTGTCTCCTTGTAGTTGGATCTCCAAGTTTTTGGAATGCTCCAAATTCCACTTGAGCATCCAAATCTGGATCAATACCGGCAAAAACATCTCTGAACAAGGTTCTGGCGCCGTGCCAAATGTGTCCGAAAAAGAAAAGCAAAGCAAACGTAGTATGCCCAAAAGTGAACCAACCCCTCGGACTACTACGAAAAACACCATCGGATTTCAAAGTAGCCCGGTCTAATTCAAAAATCTCACCTAATTGGGCACGTCTAGCATATTTTTTCACAGTAGCAGGATCACTATAAATGACTCCATTGAGTTCTCCACCACAGAATTCAACAGTTACCCCTACTTGTTCAACACTATACTTGGATTCTGCCCTTCTAAAAGGCACATCGGCCCTCACAATTCCGTCTCCATCTACCAAAACTACCGGAAATGTTTCAAAAAAGGTAGGCATACGACGTACAAAGAGTTCACGCCCTTCTTTATCTCTAAATATGGGGTGCCCCAACCACCCAACAGCTATTCCATCCCCATTATCCATTGAGCCTGCTCTGAATAATCCCCCTTTCGCCGGATTATTACCAATGTAATCGTAAAAAGCTAATTTTTCGGGAATTTTAGACCAAGCTTCCGATAAGCTCAAATTTTCGGCTAGTCCGGCCCCAACTCTTCGATATATTTCTTGTTGGAAGTACCCCTGATCCCACTGATAACGAGTGGGACCAAATAATTCAATTGGAGTAGTTGCTGAACCATACCACATAGTTCCAGCAACTACGAAAGCTGCAAAAAAAACAGCAGCAATACTACTGGAAAGCACAGTTTCAATATTACCCATGCGTAATCCTTTGTATAAACGTTGAGGCGGACGGACACTAAGATGGAATAGACCCGCTAATATGCCCAATGTACCTGCTGCAATATGATGAGAAGCTATTCCCCCCGGAACAAAAGGATCAAAACCTTCCGCACCCCACGCTGGATTTACAGATTGTACTTTTCCCGTTAGTCCATAAGGATCAGACACCCATATACCAGGACCATATAATCCTGTTACATGAAATGCACCAAAGCCAAAGCAAGCAACTCCTGAGAGAAATAAATGAATTCCAAAGATCTTGGGCAAATCCAAAGAAGGTTTTCCCGTACGTTCATCACAGAATATTTCTAGGTCCCAATACACCCAATGCCAGATAGCTGACAAGAAGCACAAGCCAGAAAACAAAATATGTGCTCCTGCCACGCCTTCATAACTCCAAATGCCCGGATTCATTATAGTTCCTCCCGATATATTCCAACCCCCCCACGAATTGGTTATTCCTAAACGAGTCATGAAGGGTATAACGAACATGCCTTGTCTCCACATTGGATCAAGAACAGGGTCAGAGGGATCAAAAACCGCTAATTCATATAGAGCCATCGAGCCGGCCCAACCAGAAACTAGAGCTGTATGCATTATATGGACAGAAAGTAATCGACCGGGATCATTCAATACAACGGTATGAACACGATACCAAGGCAAACCCATGTAAATACCCCTTTCTGAAAAAGAAATAGACATTATGTAACTTTATCGCATTGGAAAAGACTAGACCGTGTATTTCACCTGTTTGGTAGATTTTTTATAGGAAAGGATTAATATTTATTTGTATTCCCTTCTTTTTATTTTTAATGAAATAGAATTCTTTCTATTTCTTTCTATTTAGAAGAACAAATAGAAACAGATCTTATTCTATACCCAATAAGTACCAATACGCAATGGGAGGATTTTTAGGGAAAAAAATGCATAGATACTTTTTTAGAATTCGAAATCATTCGAACAATCGGCTGATCCCATCGATCCCCTTCGTTACAATCTTTCTTTATTCATTCTGTATTCCTCTATGAACCTTCCGGTTCTATATATATATACTTATATATACTATAAATCTAGCTAGATAAGAAAATCTAGCTAGATAAGAATATTAAGTTCTATTTTATAGAATCTAAATAAGATTATAAATAGAAAGAAGATTAAAAGATATAAAAATAGAATATAAGAATAGAAAAGAAAGAGAAAAAATGATGAAGACAATAAAACCATTGTTACGTTTCCATATTAAAGTAAAATATAGTACTTCATTTTTTTCTTTATCTTAATGCCCCTTGGTGTTCCAAAAGTACCTTTTCGGAGTCCTGGAGAGGAAGATGCAGCTTGGGTTGACGTATAGTGCGACTTGTCAGACAGATTGGTCATATGGTATTTCTCCGTTATCTCCCTCGATCGAGTATTCTCTGTTTCGCCCAATCCAATAAATATATATTCATTTATTGAACCATCAATAATTCGGAGCGTGAAGCACAATAATTCCTATTGGGAATCAATATTATCAATTAAAATAATTGATGGTTTACTTGGACTGATAAAAGAAAGTATCCAGGCTCCGTTCAAAGAATACCAAATTGTAAATGGTAAGAGTAAAAGTAATAGAATGGGAGTGTAAATGTAGTAATTCTGAAATAAAGAATATAAAAAGAAAATAGAAATTTCATTAAATTCTTAATAATTTATTCAATTCATTATTAATGAAATAGAATATAACTTACTATAAGAGAATCTATTTTGTAGAATATATAAGAATTACACGATTACTGCTTGTATCATAGACTATTATTAGACTTACTATAGGGCTATAGGGATAATTTTAAACTGCCTACCAATGGAGTAGTATGATGAATACATCGAATATTTTTTGGAAAGGTATGAAAAATTGAAAAAAAAAAGAAGTGGTACTGGAATCATTTGACCTATATGCTCAAATGGAATTCGGGCAAATCTTCCCCCGGAGTAGAACAAGAACCTAAAAGAATTGAAAGGGCCCATTCAGGAACAAGAAAATGACATCGTAATTTGAATTTCGATGAAACAATACATCAATGAGAGGTTAGTTCAATAAGTTCATAAAATTCTTTTTGATTTTCTACATTATAGAATATAGGAAAGGGGAAGGAGAGCAAAACTCATGTTCAAAAAAAAAAAAAAGAAATAGGATTGGAATCGACACATTGATTTTTTTTTCGCAATTCTTTCGAACCGTATGCATCCAAAGGTGCACGTACGGTTCCTCAGGGATACAATTTTGCCCTAATCAACCGACTTCATCGAGAAAGATTACTTTTTTTAGGCCAAGAGGTTGATAGCGAGATCTCGAATCAACTTGTTGGTCTCATGATATATCTCAGCATAGAAGATGATACTAGGGATCTTTATTTGTTTATAAATTCTCCAGGCGGATGGGTAATACCAGGAATAGCCATTTATGATACTATGCAATTTGTGTCACCGGATGTACATACAATATGCATGGGATTAGCCGCTTCAATGGGATCTTTCGTTCTGGTCGGAGGAGAAATTACCAAACGTCTAGCATTCCCTCACGCTTGGCGCCAATGAGTTTTTTTATTTGAGAAAAAAAAAAAAAAAAGAATACTATGCCTTCGCTGTATCGAATATGAATCAAATAAAGAATAAGTAATAATAGCATGGCAATTCGAGTTCGATATGAACAAACCTTTATTGTTTTTTTCTAACATGAGATTTTGTATCGAGATAGTAGTATGAAAGAAGGGTTATTCCCAATTTGATTTTATGTGTCAAGCAAGAGTCAATTTCAGCGTCACAAACCATTATTCTTCCACACCAGAAGTCTCTTTCTTATTTTTATGTTATGAGAGAAAGAGTTAAAAAAAAATGGAAAAAATCATTTGATCCTTCTTGGATCCTATCAAAAAAACTTTGGGATTGCTAAACCACAGACGAGATAAATAGATAAAGCAACAGAACCATCATAGTATCTTTTTAACTACTACGAAAGGAAGGGTGGTAAATGGATCATTTAACTATTTGGATAGGATAAGTTCTATTTATTCTTTTCGATAGAATAGCTTCTATCGAAAAGAGAAATTCCATTGCAGAGCCGTATGCAATGTACAAAAGATGCCCGTACGGTTGTTTAATTCTATTTTTTATTGTTCTTTTTATTCCCCCTTACTTTAATACTTTAACCCAATCGTGCAATATATAGATAGAAGAACCATTCATGATGTTCTATCAATATCATCAGGGTTATGATTCACCAACCTGCTAGTTCTTTTTACGAGGCACAAGCAGGAGAATTTATTCTGGAAGCAGAAGAACTATTGAAGCTTCGCGAAACTCTCACAAAAGTTTATGTACAAAGAACGGGCAACCCTTTATGGGTTATATCCGAAGATATGGAAAGGGATGTTTTTATGTCAGCAACAGAAGCCCAAGCTCATGGCATCGTTGATCTTGTAGCGGTCGAAAATGATAATACTGGGGATTCCATATAAATATACATAAATATAAGAATTCCTTTTAAAAATTGGAATTTCCCGTGTGAATAGAAATCATTCATAATCATCAACCATCAGGTTAAGATCGATCTAAACCAACCCGCTCTATTCTATCTAGAATGAGATTCTATAGACACGCCATGCCAACCATTAAACAACTTATTAGAAACGCACGACAGCCAATAAGAAATGTCACGAAATCTCCCGCTCTTCGAGGATGTCCTCAGCGTCGAGGAACATGTACTAGGGTGTATGTGCGACTCGTTCATTTCAGATCATGAGTTTGAAAAATGTAAAAGTTTTTTACAGTATCAACGACCACTACCAATGAATTAGGATAGATATAGTGAAAGACGGCCTTTTAATTGACTAGTATCTAAAAATGAAGATCTATAATCTACTTAATTATGTTATGAATTTATGGTTTCTATTGGTGAAAATCCAATCACTCCATTTGAGATGAGAAGGAATTCTCCATTGGTAACAAATAGTTATCCATTAAGCGGAGGAAAAAGGTTATGCTCCTATTCCTTTTCTTGAAAAAACGGACTAACAGGGTCAGCTACCTAGCCAACTTTCAGAATTAAATGCCGTCACTGTATGGATAGCTTTTTTGTGAAAAGGACTATTACTTTATAATTAGAATTGAAAAAAGAATTCTAATTGAAAAATGAATGGGTAGAGCCAAAGAGTGTGAACTATACAAGTTCACGATAAAATTCGATGAAATGAAAGAAGAGGCTCCGGTGTATAGAGAGGACCTCACCGTTTCAGAAGTTACCATAGAAACGAGGAAACCCACTATTCTTTTTTATTTAGTAGCATTTTAATTTCTTATTTCCAGGCGAGATACCTACCTTGAAGAAAGAAAAAATCGTGGTCGGGAAGGTCATAGTCGCAAAAGCCATTGGAATTTATATTTTATATATCGGAAGAATCCGTTTTGTTATTAATCGACCGGAGGAAAAGGATGACTGAAAGAAGAGAAATCAATTAGTTATTCAAGAAAATTTCATTTGATTCAATGACCAGAGTTAAACGAGGATATACAGCTCGGAGACGTCGAAAAAAGATTCGTTTATTTGCATCAACCTTTATAGGGGCTCATTCAAGACTTACTCGAACAACTACTCAACAAAGAATGAGAGCTTTGGTTTCTTCTCATCGAAATAGGAGCAGGAAAAAGAGAGATTTTCGTCGTTTGTGGATCACTCGGATAAATGCGGTAACTCGTGAGGATAGGCTATTCTATAGTTATAGCCTATTCATCCACAATCTGTACAAGAGACAATTGCTTCTGAATCGTAAAATACTTGCGCAAATAGCCCTATCAAATAAGAATTGTTTTGATATTATTTCAAATAAAATCATTAATCAAAAATAAAAAAAAAAAGAAAAAGAATACAAATCAACTAAAGGAATAAAAGAATCTTAATTATTATACAGGAAACAAGAATGATTGAAACAGGATTTCCCGGAGAATGGACTCCGGGAAGATAGAAGAAAAAGAAATGAAGATTTGAGTAGTAGGAATAAACGAACATCTTTCAAGAAAAAAAGATTTCTTCCCCATTTTTACTTTTTTATAATTTTAGAGTTTAGAATACCAGAATCAAATCTGGATTCTAGTTTTTTTTTCGAGCAAAAAATTCATATTAATATGAGCTTGAGTTCCGATTGGACTTTTGAAGAGTCTATCTATTTATTTTTGGTTCTAGGACCAGTAGTTCTAGGGATCGACTCCACTCTCTCCAATTGTTTCTCATTATTACGAAAAGGTAACAAAGATAAAATACGAGCTTGTTTTATAGCAATAGTAATTAATCGTTGTTGTTTCAAAGTTAACCTATTTGTCCGTCTAGATAATATTTTTCCTTGTTCACTAAGAAATCGACTAATTAAACTCATGTTTCTATAATCGATTCGATCCCCCGATCCGATTGGGGGTAAACGTCTACGAAAAGATCGCTTGGATTTACGAAAAGGTTGTTTGGATTTATCCATGGTTTGTTTATTCCTTCTATATATCTATATAAAATAATCTATAAAATAGAATACTCTTTTTTATTCATTTAATTAAGATTCGACCAAAATAGGATTTGGTTTGTATTCTATATGTTAAGATGTAAAGTTCTTAGTCTTCCCACTACTTGTAAAAATAACACAAGCATTCCGTTACATCTATTTCTTTATTTCCCCATGAATTGTATACTTTTGACAATAGCGACAAAATTTTCTAAATTCTAGTCGATTGGGTGTATTGTGTCGATTCTTTTGAGTAATATATCTAGAAATGCCCGGCGATTTTTTATTGACACCCTTTCGAACACAACAGGTACATTCCAAAATAACTATAATTCTAATATCTTTACCCTTGGCCATGAACCTCCTTTTCATTTTGGATCGACTTCACTTTAGAACTCTCTTCATTTTCTTTTTGATCCGAACCAAAGAAAAAGAAAAGAAAAAAGAATCTATATTCTATATCTATACTATATTAATAACTATATTAATAAAAGTTATTAACTAGAAATGGAATTTGTAAATATTTTATTTTTCTAATTCTAATAATTCGAATGACTTCTAAGTACTATAATCTAAAAAAGAATTACTATTAATTAATATAACTATAAAGAAAAAGAGTCATATTCATTAATAGAATAATATTACGAATATCCTAATAATTAATTAATACAATTTTTTCTAACTATGAATTCTTCCTATCCTAATCTCAGTATCTTCTTCTTCTTTCTATGTTAGAATTTCGTGGAACCGCCCCTAGACTGGATCCACATTTCCATTTATTTTCCCAAAAATTCTATCGTAGATTCACTGTATTTTGACTGAGGT